TGGTCAATACAATAGGATAAAAAGCAAAACAAAATAAAGATTCGTTATAACATAAAAAAACACGATATTTAAAAATTTAAAATAGAAATATTAATATGTTTAGTTAGCTAAAAAAACAAGATATACAAATGAATAATAGACAATTTTAAAATTTTATTATTTGCGAGGAGCTGGATGAGAAGAAACTCTCATGTCCAGTTCTGTAGTAGAGATGGAATTCAGAACCAACCATCAACTATAACCCCAAAAGAACCAGATTTCGTAAACAACATAGAGGAAGAATGAAGGGAATATCTTATCGAGGTAATCATATTTCTTTCGGTAAATATGCTCTTCAGGCACTTGAACCTGCTTGGATCACGTCTAGACAAATAGAAGCAGGTCGACGAGCAATGACACGAAATGCACGCCGCGGTGGAAAAATATGGGTACGTATATTTCCAGACAAACCGGTTACAGTAAGACCCGCAGAAACACGTATGGGTTCGGGGAAAGGATCCCCTGAATATTGGGTAGCTGTTGTTAAACCAGGTCGAATACTTTATGAAATGGGTGGAGTAACAGAAAATATAGCCAGAAGGGCGATTTCAATAGCATCGTCCAAAATGCCTATACGAACTCAATTCATTATTTCAGGATAAAAATAATCAAAAGAAAAAGGTCTTGGGGATAAAAAAACAACCACAGGTGCCGGTTTCTTTCTTTGGACAAACAATATTTCTTTTTTTTTTTTTTTTCACTCTTTGCTTTGCATTGAAAGAATAGATTCTAAAAAAATGATATGATTCAACCTCAGACCCTTTTGAATGTAGCGGATAACAGCGGGGCTCGAGAATTGATGTGTATTCGAATCATAGGAGCTAGCAATCGTCGATATGCTCATATCGGTGACGTTATTGTTGCTGTGATCAAAGAAGCAGTGCCAAATATGCCCCTAGCAAGATCAGAGGTGGTCAGAGCTGTAATTGTACGTACTTGTAAAGAACTCAAACGTGATAACGGTATGATAATACGATATGATGACAATGCTGCGGTTGTCATTGACCAAGAAGGAAACCCCAAAGGAACTCGAGTTTTTGGTGCAATTGCCCGGGAATTGAGACAGTTAAATTTTACTAAAATAGTTTCATTAGCTCCGGAGGTATTGTAAGGTCTTCTAAAATAAGATAAGACCATCATATGGTTATATATAGTAAGGTATTTGAAAGAAAGAGATTAAGAAATATATTCAGAATTTTTAGTAGATTGTGTCTCACGCATATGCCTTTAAATTTAAATTCATAAACAAATAAGTAAAAAACAAAAAAAACATGTTGATTATATCAAAATTGGGGAGCACCAAGAATTTTAATTCACCATGGGTAGGGATACTATTGCTGACATAATAACCTCTATACGAAACGCTGATATGGATAGAAAAAGGGTGGTTCGAATAGCATCTACTAATATCACTGAAAATATTGTTAAAATACTTTTACGAGAAGGTTTTATCGAAAACGTGAGAAAACATCAAGAAACCAAAAAAGATTTTTTGGTTTTAACCCTACGGCATAGAAGGAATAGGAAAAGGCCTTATAGAAATTTTTTAAATTTAAAACGGATCAGTCGGCCTGGTCTACGAATCTATTCGAACTACCAACGAATTCCTAGAATTTTAGGTGGGATGGGAATTGTAATTATTTCTACTTCTCGAGGTATAATGACAGACCGAGAGGCTCGACTAGAACGAATTGGTGGAGAAGTTTTGTGTTATATATGGTAATCCTTCTAATATACGAATTGGGTCCGAAACCTCTTATTTGTGAAAACAAAAAGAAAAGGGGCGGGTTGTCTAATATCGTTCCTCCTCCATCAGTTGATACTTCAAGGAGGCTTTGCCTGGAATGAAAGAACAAAAATGGATTCATGAAGGTTTAATTACTGAATCCCTTCCCAACGGTATGTTCCGGATTCGCTTAGATAATCAAGATATGATTCTAGGTTATATTTCAGGAAAGATCCGACGTAGTTTTATACGGATACTACCAGGCGATAGGGTAAAAATTGAAGTAAGTCGTTATGATTCAACCAGAGGACGTATAATTTATCGACTTCGCAATAAGGATTCGAAAGATTAGGTGTTTTTATCAACTTCAACATTTCTTTCGTGGGAGTATGATTCGAGATGAAAAATTTCAAGAAACCTTTTTTCTTCCAAAAAGTAGATTCAGAATTAAAATGAGGAATGCCAAATATGAAAATAAGAGCTTCTGTTCGTAAAATTTGTGAAAAATGTCGACTAATCCGTAGGCGGGGACGGATTATAGTAATTTGTTCCAACCCAAGACATAAACAAAGACAAGTATAATCAGACTTGTTAAAACACCCGATGTAAAAGTAAAAAAGGGAGGGGATCCTTTTTGACACGAAATGGATATATCCATATATCTCTGACTCATATTTATGAGATGAAAAAATATGGCAAAAGCTATACCGAGAATTGGTTCACGTAAGAATGGAC